TGAACCGATGACTTACGCCTTACCATGGCGTTACTCTACCGCTGAGTTAAAAGGGCCCATTCGCTTCAATTCCCGAGTGAAACACTCGTCACTATGAGTCTACCCCATCTACCTATATATAGAATATCTATATAGTATAGAAAATGGACATATATATGTCTCCAAAGTGTCTCGTCTCATTCAGAAACAAGAATTTTTGAGGAAGTATGGGATGGATAAGACTAATTAATTGCTTTTTTATTGAATCCCATCCGAGCGAGATTCAATTACTTGATACAGAATTCAACTATAGATCCAAGAGATTTTATTCTATTTGATGTTTCATCGAATCATGTGATGAATACATGGAACTTTTATCCGGAACTACACTTAACTATCTATCAATTTTCGATTTTCTATCCTTTCCTTATCTCCTGTCTTAGTCTGAGATAGAGAGAGGCATATCTTACTATAATACTATAATAAAATAATACGTGAATTGATGAGTAAAAGTTGAAGAGAGGTGTTTCCTATTTTTAGCGGTACAAATAAGTTCCTGGGGTATTAGAGCATTACCTCATTAGAATATAATGAAGTAAGGGTTGTTCATCAAAGGTGAGTGAAGAGGAAAATAGATAGGAATCGCGAAAGATAGAAAGCTTTGTGGGATTTAGTCACACCATTAGATTCTATTGACAATTCCAAAAAACTGTTCATACTATGAATGAGCATAGTATGGTGGCGATCCGAGCAGGTATGCCCCCATGGTCAAAAGGTGGATGACATTTCCCTTTCACGGAAGTAGTGGGGATTCGATTTCCCCTGGGGGTAGGGTACTATGAGAGGAAGTTGCTCATGGATTATCAATAAGTTTCGAATTGATTCTTCCTGGGTCGATGCCCGAGTGGTTAATGGGGACGGACTGTAAATTCGTTGGCAATTTGTCTACGCTGGTTCAAATCCAGCTCGGCCCAAAAATTCGCCGATCCATCATGAGATTATTTCCAATTTGATTTGTTCTCCCGAAGCATCTGAAACTAGAAAGAAGTAAAAAAAAAAAATAGCTATTATCAATCGATTTGACGCGATTTGACAAACAACCAATAGGATTACTAGCAACCTGTTTCGTTCCCTCTAAAATCAATATTCGCATGGAGATTGATAGTAATATATCACCCCTTTCTCTCTTAGAATACGATGATTCTAGATAGAACTGAACTTGTTTGATTGAATGAAACCGTTCAAAATATGTAGGCCCCACGCCTTATTTATCTGGGATTGTAGTTCAATCGGTCAGAGCACCGCCCTGTCACGGCGGAAGCTGCGGGTTCGAGCCCCGTCAGTCCCGACCTAGAATCTGATGAATCCATCAATTCATCTCTCTATTTTCTGTGAAGAGGGACACGGAGCAGGATCTCCTTCCCGGTGCTGGGTCCTTATTTCTTTTTTGCTTTCCTTTGCCTTTTGGTAATTTCAAGTCATTCAATTTGTACCGTACCGATTGATGGGATGTGGGAGAGACCTATTTAGATTGCTACAATTATTGGTAGCACCCTATTCAATTAAGGATTCCGGGAAATGCCGTACTTGTCTGGGTTTTTCGCTTGCCCCTGATCCATTTTATAGAATAAACATATGTTTTACAGGAGCACAGACACCAATTAGGATTCATATTTTGTTTTTGTACGATACAAAATCAACCCCACTTTCACATAGTTAACCCGGCGGAATGCTTGAAAGGTTCAAAGTACCCCCACTCCCCCTAACTCCGAGTTTCAAGTTTATAGAAAATCAATTTCTAATTGGAAATAATCTATCGCACTCTCAATTCATATTGAATTTTTCATATTATATATCTGTTCTAGGACCGAAAAAGGGGGTATTACTAAAAGAAAGATCAAACAAGGATCTACCAGACTTAGCTTAGTGAGGGAATGGATAATCCTTTTTCTTCCTATTTGAAAGGTCCTATGGAAGAAAGAACAAATTACAAAACAGTCAATTTGTCAAAGTATTGGATCTTTTCTATTGGGATCCGTCCTTATCAAATCTCTTTGTCTTATAAGGAAATTGGGTCATAAAAAACAAAGTTTCGAACGGAATTCCCTCTTTATTTCCATTTCACTTCTACAATATTGATTGGGTTTGTGATCAACGGAAGTGTAAGATAGGTCATATGGTCGTTATATGATTCTATAAAGAAGACGGGGGGGTATAGAAAATAAAAGGAACAAAGAATGAAAAACCAAAGAGGATTCTTGATTGGATCAGGAATTCCATTTTTTATTGCGTATGTATCAAAGATCTTCCTATGTTATACTATTCAATTCTTGATGAAAAATTGATTTGATAGCTGAGATATTGTTATTCATGACATTGATCCAATTTAATACCATCGGGGGGAATTGCATACTATCGAAGTGAGAGACAAAAGATTTAGACTCTCTATGGGATTAGATCCCGAGTTATTATGAAATAAAAAAAAAATGATAAAATCAAATTATGGAAGTAAATATTCTCGCATTTATTGCTACTGCATTGTTCATTCTAATCCCTACGGCTTTTTTACTTATCATTTACGTAAAAACGGTCAGTCAAAAGGATTAATTTGAATCAAGCCCGGCTTCTTAGTCCTTATCAATTGATGGAATAAATGAAAGGAGATTTAAATCTCTAGTCTTAAATGAGCGGACTAGAATCAACAGTTATAGTATATGAAATCCGATAGATAGTATGGTAGAAAGAAATAGATCTATTTCTTTCTACCATACTAAATGTCTATTATTCTATATTCTAGAAAGTGAGACTGATGATTCGGCTGTAGAAATATATATAATATAGGATTCATTTCCTATTGAATATGGATCCATCTATAATATGGATATTCATCCAGGTACATAAAAATCACATATGTCTAATGTATATATAAAAAGTCACCCCCAATTCTGACATAATATCCTAAGAATTCGAGTTTTTTGATCCATCCATTTGATTTGTCGTGATTCCAACCAATCCGAGATAACCGAATGTCCGCTTTGACTCTTATGTCTTATATGTCGTGCGTTGCGGCTCTAATTACTCGGTTTCTTATTTTTTCCAATAGGGAGGGACCCAGGGAGCTGTCGAAGAAATCAAATCAATAGAGGAAGGTCTGGGCATATACCGAATAAAATTCTAGAAAAAAAAAAGAAAGCGAGTAATCCCCTTTTTCTCAATCAATCTGACAAAGCAAAATGGACCATTAAGAGATGAGTCAAGCAATTCTATGGGAAATTGTTCAGACAGATTGAGAAAAATCGTAGTAGATTCCAACTATTTCTAACGTGTGAACCATGATATGGACTGAGTCAATAAAGCGTAAATTCAATATGATTTCTCATTTCTAAGAGTCTAAATGCTTGAGCAATAAAGAGGGAAACAAATAAAAAAGGGGGCGGGTTTTTACTCATTGTAATATCCATATCTGATTCTGTTAATAGCTAGTGGCTAGAGTTCATCAAAATAGGAACATGGGATGAATTGAAATATTTCAAATATTTCTTTGATTAAAAAGATATTCTTCATATCTTGCATTTCTAATTTGGAAAAAGGATCTCCTTTTTTTTTATTAATTGAAAAAACGCTTTTGGAGAATGATCTATGAAAGAGACTATTGATAAAGTTCGATTACTCAACTCAATTAGCCGTTACTCTAGAGTCCACTTCTTCCCCATACTACGAGTGAAAGGGAAAATGTAAAGACTACCATTAATGCAGCCCAAGCAAGACTTACTATATCCATATGAATTATGTCCCCTATCTCTATCTCTATAGAATATGAAGATATTCTCCCCTTATTGATCACTAATAATAATCAACTCGATCGATGGCGCAGAGGCAAAAAGGAATTCTAACCGAAGGAAGGTTATTGATGAAGCAATCCAATAAATCTACCCATAACAAGTTCTTATACTGAATTTGTTTGATTCCCCGTTTCACTATCTAATTCAAGGCTCAGTCAGTATAGACTACACTATTAATGTAAGTCCTCACAGCCTAGTTCTTCTATACCATAATCCTCCTTCGAATCCTCGTCGCAAGGATTGACAGCCTTTTATAAAATAGAAAAGCCCCTATTCTGAAAATTGAATAAGTATTGGCAGTTCTAAGTTCTAGCCCTTTTCCTCTGCTTTTGCTGGGCAAGAATTGGGTCATTTGTCTGCTATCAAGAAAGGCATTTCGAGTTTTTATTGGTCAGGCGACACCCGGATTTGAACTGGGGAAAAGGGATTTGCAGTCCCCCGCCTTACCGCTCGGCCATGCCGCCAAAACGAAAAATATAGGGAGATTGGCATTTTTTACATTTTTTATTGGATTCGATGAATCCCATTCTCCTTATGCCTTTTCTAATAAATCTCAAAACCCTTTTTCTTTTTTTTGTTTTTTTTTTATCTCAAATAGCCTTTCCTTAGTGTCATAAGACAATAAAATTGAGACACAACCCATCAGTGCCAATTATTTTCACTAATTGAATCCTTTTCACTTACAATAATAACAAGAATTATGTGTATATGTCAACCATATAACAAAAATTATTACGCAGATATACCTAATTAGATATCTTATTTATATATGATATTCCTAGAAAGCGATTAAGGGAATGGCCGTGCTTCCGTTCTTCAAAGACTGTCAATCCTTGCGACGAGGATTTGAAGATTGAATCTATTGAATATCCAATAGAAATTAGGATATATAGCGCGGTTGCCAAAGTAAGTAGAATTTGGATAGGCGATTATAGGGATAGCTAAATAGCTGCGTGTTCTTACTAAATACAGTTCCTCTTGCGCACTCCAATTGGATTCCACGAATTCAACTAAGAAACACACCCTATCTCTTCTCTGCGGATCATTTCTGCCTTTATTGCATTCATAGATAGAGCAGGGATCAAAAATCCTGAGTCCATTTACTTTTTTGGTATCCAGCGGGCTCATAATATCATAATAGATAGAAATAGCATCCCTTTTTCTATTCTATTATTACTTTTCTATTCATCTATACAAGATTCCCTAATATAAGTCTAAGTGGCAGAATTTTTTTTTGTTCGGGAATGTTTTATTTTCTCAAGCCATTCCCATTTATTTCTATCTCTTGCAAATTCAAATTTGAGTAGAAAATTCTCTTTCTTTCTTTCTCCGCTCATATTTTAGATATTCCATATATATATGAAGTTGTTTAAAATAAGATTTTATGTGATTCAGTAAACAGAATATCCAGTCCATCATTGCTAGATCGATCCATATGGTTCGATGAAGAATGAGCCAATGAATGGGATTTTTTTGATAAATAGGAAACAAAAGTAAAGATGCTTCGAGATACAAACGAGGGAATGTCCACAGTACCTGGGTTTAGTCAGATACAATTTGAGGGATTTTGTAGGTTCATCAATCAGGGTTTGATGGAAGAATTTGATAAGTTTCCAAAAATTGAGGATAGAGATCAAGAAATGGAATTTCAATTATTTGTGGAAAGATATCAATTGCAAGAGCCTTTAATAAAAGAAATAGATGCTGTGCATGGATCACTCACATATTGTTCGGAATTATATGTACCCGCAGGCTTAAGTTGGAAAACCGGCAAGGATACGCAAGAACAAAACCTATTTATTGGAAACATTCCTCTCATGAATTCCCTGGGAACCTCTATAGTAAATGGAATATACAGAATAGTGATCAATCAAATAGTGCAAAGTCCCGGTATTTATTACCGTTCAAAATTGGACTATACCGGAATTTCGGCCTATACCGCTACCATAATATCAGATTGGGGAGGAAGATCAGAATTAGAGATTGATAGAAAAGCACGGATATGGGCGCGCGTGAGTAGGAAACAAAAAATATCTATTCTAGTCCCATCATCAGCTATGGGTTCGAATCTAAGAGAAATTCTAGAAAATGTTTGCTACCCAGAAATTTTCGTGTCTTTTCCGAATGATAAGGAGAAAAAAAAAATGGGGTCAAAAGAAAATGCTATTTTGGAATTTTATCAACAATTTGCTTGTGTCGGCGGGGACCCAGTATTTTCTGAGTCCTTATGTAAGGAATTACAAAAGAAATTTTTTCAACAAAGATGTGAATTAGGAAGGGTTGGGCGACGAAATATGAACCGGAGATTGAATCTTGATATACCTCAGAACATTACATTTTTGTTACCACGGGATGTATTGGCAGCTGCGGATCACTTGATCGGAATGAAATTTGGAATGGGTACGCTTGACGATATGAATCACTTGAAAAATAAACGTATTCGTTCTGTAGGGGATCTTTTACAGGATCAATTCGGAGTGGCTATGGTTCGTTTAGAATATGCGGTTCGAAAAACTCTAGGTGGAGCAATTAAGCAAAAAAGGATACCAACTCCTCATTATTTGGTAACTTCAACTCTATTAACAACCACTTATGAATCCTTTTTTGGCCTACACCCCCTATCTCAAGTTTTTGATCAAACAAATCCATTGACACAAATAGTTCATGGGCGAAAATTCAGTTATTTGGGTCCTGGGGGGTTGACAGGGCGAACTGCTAGTTTTCGGATACGAGACATCCATCCTAGTAACTATGGGCGTATTTGCCCAATTGATACATCTGAAGGAATCAATGTTGGACTCGTTGGATCCTTAGCAATTCATGCGAGGCTTGGTCATTGGGGATCTTTAGAAAGACCGTTTTATGAAATTTCTGAGAGATCAAAAAAGGGGCGGGTGCTGTATTTATCCCCAAGTCTGGATGAATACTATATGGTAACGTCAGGAAATTCTTTAGCAGTAAATCGTGGTATTACGGAAGAGCAGGGTGTTCCGGCTCGATACCGTCAAGAATTCCTGACTATTGCATGGGAAGAGATTCAGCTTCGAAGCATTTTTCCCTTCCAATATTTTTCTATTGGAGCCTCCCTCATTCCTTTTGTCGAGCACAATGATGCGAATCGGGCTTTAATGAGTTCTAATATGCAACGTCAAGCAGTTCCGCTTTCTCGATCCGAGAAGTGCATTGTTGGAACTGGGTTAGAAGGCCATGTGGCTCTAGATTCGGGGGTTTCCGTTATAGCCGAACACGGGGGAAAGGTCATTTATGCCAATACTGACAAGATCATTTTATCAGGTAATGGAGACACTCTAAGCATTCCCTTGCTTAGGTATCAACGTTCCAACAAAAATACTTGTATGCATCAAAAAACCCGGGTTCCGCGGGGTAAATGCATTAAAAAAGGACAAATTTTAGCGGAGGGTACTGCTACAACTGGCGGCGAACTCGCTTTAGGAAAAAATATATTAGTGGCTTATATGCCCTGGGAGGGCTACAATTTTGAGGATGCAGTACTCATTAGCGAACGTCTGGTATATGCAGATATTTATACTTCTTTTCATATACGGAAATATGAAATTCAGATTCATGTGACAAGCCAAGGTCCCGAAAGAATCACTAATGACATACCGTACTTAGAGGCCCATTTACTTCGCAATTTAGATAAAAGTGGAATTGTGATGCTGGGCTCTTGGGTAGAAACGGGCGATGTTTTAGTAGGCAAATTAACGCCGCAGATGGCGAAAGAATCCTCATCTGCCCCGGAAGCTAGATTATTACGAGCCATACTTGGTATTCCGGTATCCACCACAAAGGAAACGTGTCTAAAATTACCCATAGGTAGCAGAGGTCGAGTTATTGATGTGAGATGGGTCCATAAAAAAGGGGGTTACAGTTATAATCCAGAAACGATTCGTGTATATATTTCACAGAAACGTGCAATCAAAGTAGGTGATAAAGTAGCAGGAAGGCATGGGAATAAAGGTATCATTTCCAAAATTTTGCCTATACAAGATATGCCCTATCTGCAAGATGGAACACCTGTTGATATGGTCTTCAATCCATTAGGAGTACCTTCACGAATGAATGTAGGGCAGATATTTGAGTGTTCGCTCGGGTTAGCGGGGGATCTGCTAGACAGGCATTATCGAATAGCGCCCTTTGATGAGAGATATGAGCAAGAGGCTTCGAGAAAACTCGTGTTTTCTGAATTATATGAAGCCGGTAAGCGAACAGCGAATCCATGGGTATTTGAACCCGAATATCCGGGAAAAAGCAGAATATTTGATGGAAGAACGGGGGATCCTTTCGAACAACCTGTTTTAATAGGAAAGGCCTATATCTTGAAATTAATTCATCAAGTTGATGATAAAATCCATGGGCGTTCCACTGGAAAGTACGCGCTTGTTACACAACAAGCTCTTAGAGGAAGAGCCAAACAAGGGGGACAGCGGGTAGGAGAAATGGAAGTTTGGGCTCTAGAGGGATTTGGTGTTGCTCATATCTTACAAGAGATGCTTACTTATAAATCTGATCATGTTCGAGCTCGTCAGGAAGTACTTGATACTACGATCAATGGAGGAAGGATAGCTAAGCCAGAGAAGGATGCTCCAGAATCTTTTCGATTGCTAGTTCGAGAACTACGATCTTTGGCTCTAGAAATGAACCATTTCCTTGTATCTGAGAAGAACTTCCAGATTAATAGGAAGGAAGTTTGATTGGAATGAATCAGAATTTTTCTTCTATGATCGACCGATATAAACATCAACAACTTCGAATTGGATCAGTTTCTCCTCAACAAATAATTGCCTGGGCTAATAAAATCCTACCTAATGGAGAGGTGGTTGGAGAGGTGACAAAACCCCATACTTATCATTACAAAACCAATAAACCGGAAAAGGATGGATTGTTTTGTGAAAGAATTTTTGGGCCTATAAAAAGTGGAATTTGTGCTTGTGGAAATTATCGAGTAATCAGAGATACAAAAGAAGAACCGAAATTTTGCGAACAATGTGGAGTCGAGTTTGTTCATACTCGGGTACGACGATATCAAATGGGATACATTAAACTGGCATGCCCAGTAACTCATGTGTGGTATTTGAAACGTCTTCCTAGTTATATCGCGAATCTTTTAGATAAACCGCTTAAAGAATTAGAGGGCCTCGTATACTGCGATGTGTGATTTGATCGAAATTTTGATTTTACAGATTCGGAATAAGAAACTGTCATCCCGTTCAATCTCATTGGGATGCCCCAGCTCTGACATGTCTCTTGGGAGGAGCAGCATGAAACTCAGAATCCTATTATGGGTGTATTCAATACTCTCAAAATAAGGGGAATTGATCTATGGTTGATTCCATAACAGATAAATAGGAATTGCTAGTTGTACCTCGTTAAAAAGACTTCTTTACGTGGAATTAATCATTCCATATAGAAAGAATTTCTCTTCAAGTAAACAAATATGGCATGGTTACGAAAGCCTATCTATCGCATATAGGCTTTAAATCATGACATAACCGTCGAGGTTAAGTAGGGACCTAAAAGATCGAACAGAACGATACATAGACAAGTAAATTCCTTCTGAGTTCCGAGGTATTCTTTTAAGAAGGGGATTCCTCATTCGAAGGGAAGTAGACTACTCAATAATTTCCCATTTCATTTATGTCCTAAATTGCCGAATCAGGAATTCATAAAATAGAAATAAAAAGGAAGGATGTATTAATGAAATGTTGGTTGGTCCTCACCGGAAACTTGAGTAAGGAGTAGATCTTGTTGGGGTTTTCTAGAAAAAAAAAAATGGGAAAGCGAGAGCCCCCCTTTATCGTTATTTGGCGTAACTACTTGAGCCGGATGAGAGGAAACCCTCACGTCCGATTTTGAAGGGGGGGAAATCCTATAGGAACCTATCCCAATTTTTCCTTTGCGAGGCCTGTTGCTAAAAAACCCACTTTCTTACGATTACGAGGTTCATTCGAATACGAAATACAATCTTGGAAATACAGCATCCCACCTTTTTTTACTACTCAAGGTTTCGATAGATTTCGAAATAGAGAAATCTCGACTGGGGCAGGTGCTATCAGAGAACAATTAGCCGATCTGGATTTGGGACTTATTAGAGATTCTTCATTGGTCGAATGGAAAGACTTAGGGGGCGAAGGGCCCGCCGGTAATGAATGGAAAGA